AGACAAAAAGAGAAGCGACTTGGACAAAAAGAAACGAAGTGACTTAGAAAAATCTTGTTTGTCGATAACCTCGGACCAATCAATCGAATATTGATTAATACGTAATCGATCGAACACTACTTGAAAACGGCTCTTCTGTTCAGAAACGAAATGTTCCTGGAAATTCTTGCTCCCATTGGACCATTTGTATCTATATGCATCAGGATCCCGATTCATGGATCTATCGGTTCGAGAAATAAGAGGATCGAACCATTTCTTCTGACTCTTTTTCAAATTCGATAAATGGTGGTTGATCGTATATTTCATTATAGTTCTATGATTCAGAGTATCATTTCCTATTTGATCCCTTTGAATTCCATATTCGAAGTTGCGATCGGATCTATTCATTAAAAAGAATTGATTCGATACATTTCTTATGTACCCATGGGTGCTATATTGGATTTGAATCAGATTTTGGATCAATCTATATTGATTGACTGCCTTCATTATGTTGTTGCTAGCAAATACCACTATTTTTGGTTTTGGATCTTCCAAAGCATTCCCGCAGGAGATCCGGACCAATTTTTTTCTGATCCTTCGATAAAAAGATTCATTCTCTTCATAAAAAATAGGAGGTAGAACGAATAAAGATTTCTTTTTCGATTCATCCCTGGAGTTGAATACCTCATTCAAGAATTTTTTTTGATCCAATCTGTAGGAATCAATAGAAAAGGCAAATCCCTTATGATACACCAGATCCGGCTCGGTTATTGATAGAGTTAATAGATCTGCCATTTCTTGAAATCTCTCTTCTGATTCAAAATCGTGGTGCAACGTGTATCCTCCCCTGTTCCGGTCATGGAATAGATGAAATAAATCAAAAAATGAATTTTGGTTCAAGAATGAAATCTTATTGGAACTGTCCATATCCGGTTCATCCTTCGGAACCATATCACATCCCGGATCTGATGAAATAGGATGAATTGAGACGGTATTTTGTAAATACGTAATTATCTTGAATATATCAACCATTTCTTTATTTTCCGATCTCCTGGAAGGGACAAAAGAAAAATCTTGTTGTTTCTTCAACAATTTATGATCTCTAGTGGACCCCTCAGTAGGATTCGAACCCAGATGAAGTTCTGACCATCTGTCAGAGAAAAAAGAACGAATTGATCTTGTAGGATTCCCAAGAAATTCTTCGATTTCTTCCGGAAGCAGATGATTATTCATCTGCTTCTCACGTTCCGTGAATAGCCGGGACATTGAGGAATCCCCAGAAAGGCATTTCGGGAATCGGTCTGATTCTATCTCTGTTCGTTCCGTTTGAAGAAAGGAAGGATCCCAAAGAATCGATCTTTCTTTTAGTTGTTGAATCTCTCTTTGATTGATCAATGTGTGATATTCCGAATCCTCATTACTAATGGAATCAAAAGGATCTCTGGATTGATCAGAAGATCCTTTCAATTGGCTAGAATCCGTTACTTGAACGAAAATAGATCTTGTGGAATCATATTGCATATTTGACGATACATTCCGTACCTTGCTAAAAAACCGATCCTTGTTTACCAACCACACATTGTCTAACCAAATCCAATTCTCTCTCGATACGTTCCTCAAAAAATCCGATTCGTGCGGATTCTTCCCCCAACTAACGAAGAGATCTTGGCGGAATTGCCACATATGAAATTGAGCACAATTTGGCAAAGAAAGACCCCACTTGTTTCTCGAGAGGAGATGGGAAACATGCTCAATATCATTTGATTGAATAGTTGACCCATCTCCTTGTTGTTTGAAGAAACCCTCCACTTCAATTGGTCTTTTTTCACGAAAAGCAGACATGAGATAACAAATCCAGTGTTTCACTAAGATTTCGAATAGCTGTCCCGAATTCAAGTTAATTATGTTTCGCTTCTTCCTCGGAGAAAGACGATCAAACAATTCCCAATCAGGGTCCTTGCGGATCGGATCATCCGTATAGGATACAAAAGGATACTCCAGATATTTGATATCTTTCTCTTTGAATGAGATCTCAATTCCAGCTACGGTTTCATTAGATATCTTACAACTAGAATCCCTCTTTTTTCCGATCCGATTCCTCCACCACCGCGAACCCCAGTTAGATTCAGGCATGATACACTTTTTAGTTATTGGGAGAACCCAAGTACTCTCTTTCGGATCCATGAAACAACTCTCAGAGATCTTTTTCCCTTTTGGAAGATACAGGAGCGAAACAATCAACCTATTGATATTGGAAGACCCAAAAGATTCTTCCAATGTATCATTTCTGGGTCCAATGGAATTCATAGGTATAGGAAGAAGCCCCATCAAATAGAGATTTTTTCTTTCGACCATATTTCGAGTGTTAATACGATATATAAGGACCGCTACTGCAAGCAGTACTACACCTTTGATCGTGAAATATCGATTGCTTGTTGAACCCTGTGAATCGCGTGAAAGTAGGATACTCCAAATTCGGGGGTCAAAGAGTTTCATAAAACGTTCTTGGTGGAAAAAAATGTGAGTGAAAGATCCCACGGAATCGAATTTGGTCCACGAATCTAAGAAATAGTGAGAATTCTTGATCTCTCTCAATATCTCTCTCAATTCGAAGATCCAGGATTTTAATGGATGTCGTTTCACTGCTTCCTGCTTCATTGATTCCTCCTAAGGATTTCATTTCAATTGGAATTTGGTTATTCACGATGTACGACGATCCCCGTTACGCATCCATGGCTGAATGGTTAAAGCGCCCAACTCATAATTGGCAAATTCGTAGGTTCAATTCCTGCTGGATGCACGCCAACGGGAACGTTCAATACGTCTATTGGAATTGGCTCTGTATCAATGAAATCTCATCATCCATACATAATGAATTGGTATGGTATATTCATACCATAACATATGAACAGTAAGAAATAGAATTCTTATCGATACTGGAACTCATAGGGAAGAAAATGGATTTATGGATGGAATCAAATATACAGTATTTACAGACAAAAGTATTAGGTTATTGGGGAACAATCAATATACTTCTAATGTCGAATCAGGATCAACTAGGACAGAAATAAAGCATTGGGTCGAACTCTTCTTTGGTGTCAAGGTAATAGCTATGAATAGTCATCGACTCCCGGGAAAGGGTAGAAGAATGGGACCCACTATGGGACATACAATGCATTACAGACGTATGATCATTACGCTTCAACCGGGTTATTCTATTCCACCTCTTAGAAAGAAAAGAACTTAAATCAAAATACTTAATAACACGGCGATACATTTATACAAAACTTCTACCCCGAGCACACGCAATGGAGCCGTCGGCAGTCAAGTGAAATCCAATCCACGAAATAATTTGATCTATGGACAGCGTCATTGTGGTAAAGGTCGTAATGCCAGAGGAATCATTACCGCAAGGCATAGAGGGGGGGGTCATAAGCGTCTATACCGTAAAATCGATTTTCGACGGAATGAAAAAGACATATCTGGTAGAATCGTAACCATAGAATACGACCCTAATCGAAATGCATATATTTGTCTCATACACTATGGGGATGGTGAGAAGAGATATATTTTACATCCCAGAGGGGCTATAATTGGAGATACCATTGTTTCTGGTACAGAAGTCCCTATCTCAATGGGAAATGCCCTACCTTTGAGTGCGGTTTGAACCATTGATTTACGTAATTGGAAGTAACCAATTAGGTTTACGACAAAACCTAGAAATCGATCACTGATCCAATTTGAGTACCTCTACGGGATAGACCTCAACAGAAAACTGAAGAGTAACGGCAGCAAGTGATTGAGTTCAGTAGTTCCTCATATAAAATTATTGACTCTAGAGATATAGTAATATGGAGAAGACAAAATTGTTTGAAGCACCGACAGAGCCGGAAGCGCCCCCTGTTTCAAAGAGAGGAGGACGGGTTATTCACATTTCATTTGATGGTCAGAGGCGAATTGAAAGCTAAGCAGTGGTAATTCTACCCCCGGGAAAAATAGATATGTCTCCTACGTTACCCGTAATATGTGGAAGTATCGACGTAATTTCATAGAGTCATTCGGTCTGAATGCTACATGAAGAACATAAGCCAGATGAAGGAGCGGGGAGACCTAGGGTGTAGAAGATCATAACATGAGTGATTCAGCAGATTTGGATTCCTATATATCCACTCATGTGGTACTTCATCATACGATTCATATGAGATCCATCTGTCTAGATATCATCATATACATCCAGAAAGCCGTATGCTTTGGAAGAAGCTTGTACAGTTTGGGAAGGGGTTTTGATTGATCAAAAAGAAGAATCTACTTCAACCGATATGCCCTTAGGCACGGCCATACATAACATAGAAATCACACTTGGAAAGGGTGGACAATTAGCGAGAGCAGCGGGTGCTGTAGCGAAACTGATTGCAAAAGAGGGTAAATCGGCCACATTAAAATTACCATCTGGGGAGGTCCGTTTGATATCCAAAAACTGCTCAGCAACAGTCGGACAAGTGGGTAATGTTGGGGTGAACCAGAAAAGTTTGGGTAGAGCCGGATCTAAGTGTTGGCTAGGTAAGCGTCCTGTAGTAAGAGGAGTAGTTATGAACCCCGTAGACCATCCCCATGGGGGTGGTGAAGGGAGGGCCCCAATTGGTAGAAAAAAACCCACAACCCCTTGGGGTTATCCTGCGCTTGGAAGAAGAAGTAGAAAAAAGAATAAATATAGTGATAGTTTGATTCTTCGTCGCCGTAGTAAATAGGAGAATATTGAAAATAGAATATGTTTCCTCGTCTTTACAAAAAAAAAAGATAGGAGTAATTAGCCGTGACACGTTCACTAAAAAAAAATCCTTTTGTAGCTAATCATTTATTGGGAAAAATTTCGAAGCTCAACATGAGGGCAGAAAAAGATACAATCGTAACTTGGTCCCGGGCATCTACCATTATACCCATAATGATCGGCCATACAATTGCTATTCATAATGGAAAGGAACATTTACCTATTTATATAACAGATCGTATGGTAGGTCACAAATTGGGAGAATTTGCACCTACTCTTAATTTCCGGGGGCACGCGAGAAACGATAATAAATCTCGTCGTTAATGTTAATTAATAAAAAAGTGAATATGGGTGCTCGTCGTTTATTGGTGGGAGGTGAACCTTATGATAAAGAGTGACCCGGATGTAGAAGTATACGCTTTAGGGCAACATATACGTATGTCTGCTCATAAAGCGCGAAGAGTAATTGATCAGATTCGTGGTCGTACCTACGAAGAAACACTTATGATACTAGAACTCATGCCTTATCGAGCATGTTATCCAATTTTAAAATTAGTTTATTCTGCAGCAGCAAATGCTAGTCACAATATGGGTTTCAACGAAACGGCTTTAATCATTAGTCAAGCCGAAGTTAATGAGGGTACTATCATTAAAAAGTTAAAACCCCGGGCTCGAGGGCGTAGTTATCCGATAAAAAGGCCCACCTGTCATATAACTATTGTATTGCAAGATATATCTAAAGATAAAAACTATTTCATATGGTTAAGAAAATATGGATGGGTATATAAAGATAGGTATACAGATGTCAGACAAAGGTATCTATATATGATAGATTTTGCGCGATATTTTAACGGAAGTATGATGATATGGGATAATAGAGAAATGATATGGCCTTATAGAGACAGCGAGGTGTTATGGGACAAAAAATAAATCCACTTGGTTTCAGGCTTGGTACAACCCAAAGCCATCATTCTGTTTGGTTTGCACAACCAAAAAGTTATTCCGAGGGTCTCCAGGAAGATAAAAAAATACAGGATTGTATCAAGAATTATGTACAAAAAAATATGAAAATATCCTCTGGTGTCGAGGGAATTGCACGCATAAAGATTCAAAAAAGAATCGATCTGATCCAGGTCATAATATATATGGGATTCCCGAAATTGTTAATAGAGGGCAGCCCGCGAGGAATCGAAGAATTACAGAGCAATGTACAAAAAGAATTTAATTCGGCGAGCCGAAAACTTAACATTGCTATCACAAGAGTTGCAAAACCTTATGGACAGCCTAATATTCTTGCAGAATTTATAGCCGGGCAATTAAAGAATAGAGTTTCATTTCGAAAGGCAATGAAAAAAGCGATTGAATTAACTGAACAAGCAGATACAAAAGGAATTCAAGTACAAATTGCAGGGCGTATCGACGGAAAAGAAATTGCGCGTGTCGAATGGATCAGAGAAGGTAGGGTTCCCCTACAAACCATTCGCGCTAAAATTGATTATTGTTCCTATACAGTTCGAACTATCTATGGGGCATTAGGAATAAAAATTTGGATATTTGCAGATGAGGAATAAGGGCCCTTTCGTTGTCTTTCTGTTCTATCAATTTGTCAATTGAACGAAAAAAGAACAAACTCGTTCATTTTTTTTTTTTTCGTTCAATCAAAAATTCTAATTTTTCTAATTCTTAATTTAATTCTATAGGGTTGAATAACAATTCGATTGACTCCATATAATTGCTATGCTTAGTGTGTGACTCGTTGGTTTTTTATTTAGAGTTAGGATTGAAAAACAAGGGACCGTGCCCTAATAACTAATAACCAGCTCATTGCTTCGTATTATCTGGATCCAAGGAACCGGTCACTATATGATGTATCGATCATATTGTTGTAGCAACTGAAATAAATATTTTTTAATATTTACTTTTACCTAAAAGATTAATCAATCAGATTATAAGATAAGGTTGTAAAGCAAAAACAAAGGGATATGGATAGATGGAAGGGCGAGAGAAAGAAAGAACAAGGAATAACAAATATATATGATTCCAATATGTATGGTCTATGAACTATTTAATAAAAGGCAATGTAATAAAGCATTAAATTTAAAAATAGGTAAAAAATTTATAATTAAAAGAAATAAAGAGCACCGAGTCAATAAAGACTGAGGAGATTGATTCAGGAACAAATTTGAATAGGGGCTCCATTGCAGAGTTCGGGCCTAGTCATTAATTGAGAAGCGATGGGAACGACAGAACCTGTGACTGCGGAAGATTCCGATTCCCTTGAAAACGAATCCTAATGATTCATTGAGTGGGATGGCGGAACGCGCCAAGAACCAATTCATTTATTCTGCATGGGATACCCCTAAATGAAAGGGGTTTAAAAGAGCAAATATTCGCCCGCGAAAGCCTTGTTGAATTGCTAAGTTTTGGGCGATTCAATACCGGTAAAAACGAAGATTTATATTATAATTACATTAAATAGAAATATATTTCTAATTTTATATACGAGCAAGATAAAAAAATTCCATGATTCGTTGTATTATAAATTAAATAATATTTCGTTTAATTCGCGAGGAGCTGGATGAGAAGAAACTCTCATGTCCGGTTCTGCAGTAGAGATGGCATTGAGAAACAACCATCAACTATAACCCCAAAAGAACCAGATTTCGTAAACAACATAGAGGAAGGATGAAGGGAGTATCTTATCGAGGAAATCAAATTTGTTTCGGTGGATACGCCCTTCAGGCACTTGAACCCGCTTGGATCACATCTAGACAAATAGAAGCGGGGCGACGAGCCATGACACGATACGCGCGTCGTGGTGGAAAAATATGGGTACGTATATTTCCAGACAAACCTGTTACAGTAAGACCTACCGAAACACGTATGGGTTCGGGGAAAGGATCCCCCGAATATTGGGTATCCGTCGTTAAACCGGGTCGAATACTTTATGAAATGGGTGGAGTATCAGAAATTGTAGCCAGAGAAGCTATTTCTATAGCTGCGTCCAAAATGCCTATACGAACTCAATTCATTATTGCGGAATAGAGATGTGGAACTAAAGGAAAGGGGCCCTTGTGATGAAAAAACCCGCGGTTTATTTATTTCTGGACAAACAATATTTCTTCTTTTTTTTTATTCGCCCTTTGCATTTAACGAAAAAAAAATAATGATATGATTCAACCTCAGACCTATTTAAATGTAGCGGACAACAGCGGGGCGAGAGAATTAATGTGTATTCGAATCATAGGAGCTAGTAATCGTCGATATGCTCATATTGGTGACGTCATTGTTGCTGTAATCAAAGAAGCAGTGCCCAATATGCCTCTACAAAGATCAGAAGTAATCAGAGCTGTAATTGTACGTACACGTAAAGAACTCAAACGTGACAATGGTATGATAATACAATATGATGACAATGCAGCAGTTGTAATTGATCAAGAAGGAAATCCAAAAGGAACCCGAGTTTTTGGTGCGATCGCTCGGGAATTGAGACAGTTGAATTTTACTAAAATAGTCTCATTAGCTCCTGAGGTATTATAAATAAATTCTAAATACTAATAAACGAGAACATAATATAAATATAGTTAGTTTACGTAGAGTATCTTAAATAGTAGGATATCTGAATTCGATTCAATTAATTAGTAGATTGTGTCTCACGCATATACCTTGAATAATAAATTCATAAACAAAGGCGGATCATGTTGATTATATAAAAACTCGGAGGCACCAATAATTATAGTTCATTATGGGTAGGGACACTATTGCCGAAATAATAACTTCTATACGAAATGCTGACATGGATAAAAAAGGAACGGTTCGAATAGCAGCTACAAATATCACCGAAAATATTGTTAAAATACTTCTACGAGAAGGCTTTATCGAAAATGTGAGAAAACATCGAGCAAGCAAGAAATACTTCTTGGTTTCAACTCTGCGACATAGAAGGAATAGACAAGGACCATATCAAACTGTTTTAAAACGTATCAGTCGACCCGGCCTGCGAATTTATTCCAACCATCAACGAATTCCTAGGATTTTAGGAGGAATGGGTATTGTAATTCTTTCTACTTCTCGAGGTATAATGACAGACCGAGAGGCTCGGCTAGAAGGAATTGGAGGGGAAATTTTGTGTTATATATGGTGATCTTTCTGGGATCCGAATTGCATCTGCAACTTCCTGTTTTTCTTTTTGTTTTGTGAAAAAAACGGGTTGTCTAATATCACCTTTCCTCTATTAGTTGATAATTCAAGGGGTTACCTAGAATGAAAGAACGAAAATGGATTCGGGAAGGTTTAGTTACTGAATATTACCAATGGTATGTTTCGAGTTCGCTTAGATAATGAAGATCTGATTCTAGGTTATGTTTCTGTTTCGGGGAGGATCCGCCGTAATTTTATATGGATACTACCGGGCGATAGAGTAAAAATTGAAGTTAAGTCGTTATGATTCAACCAGGGAACGCATAATTTATAGACTCCGCAACAAAGATTCAAACGATTAAATTAAAATGAAGTTGCTTTTTCAACATCCCTCTCGTGCGTATACAATTTACAATTGGAGGTTAAAAATTTCAAGAGACTTATTTTCTTCCAAGGAATAGATTCAGAATTAAGGTAAGGAATGACAAATATGAAAATAAGGGCTTCCGTTCGTAAAATTTGTGAAAAATGTCGACTGATCCGTAGGCGGGGACGAATTATAGTAATTTGTTCCAACCCGAGGCATAAACAGAGACAAGGATAATCTTTCTTAAAAGGGGCTCTCCAAAGGATCCAATCCAAAAATAGAGGATCTGTTTTGATATGAAATGGATATATCCGTATATCTCTGACTCATATTTATGAGATGATAAAATATGACAAAAACCATATCGAGAATTGGCTCACGTAGGAATGGACGCATTGGTTCACGTAAGAATGCACGTCGAATACCAAAAGGAGTTATTCATGTTCAAGCAAGTTTCAACAATACCATTGTAACGGTTACAGATATAAGGGGTCGGGTGGTTTCGTGGTCCTCAGCCGGTACTTGTGGCTTCAGGGGCACAAGAAGGGGGACACCGTTTGCAGCTCAAACCGCAGCCGCAAACGCTATTCGTACAGTAGTAGATCAGGGTATGCAACGAGCAGAAGTCATGATAAAAGGTCCTGGTCTTGGAAGAGATGCAGCATTACGAGCCATTCGCAGAAGTGGTATACTATTAAGTTTTGTCAGAGACGTAACCCCTATGCCACATAATGGATGTAGACCTC